AGAGAAAAAATTTTTCTAAAAGTATCAAAAGAAACAAAAAAATGGGTCATTAAAAGCCTTCTAGTTCTAAAAAAAAAAAAAGAACTTTCTAAAAAAAATCCAATTCTATTATTTGGATTGAGAGAAATATATGAATTGAATGAAACTAAAAAAGATTCAATAATTAGGAATCGCATGATTCCGGAAGCGTCCGTTCAAATTCGATCTATGTGGACAAATTATTCACTGACAGAAAACAAAATGAAAGATCTGACTGATAGAACAAGTACAATCAGAACTCAAATAGAACAAATTAAAAAAGATAAGACAAACGGGTTTCTGACTCAAGAAATAAATATTAGTTCTAAAAAAATGAGTTATCATATTAAAACGAAAATATTAGAATCATCAAAAACTATTTTGGAAAGATTAAAAAAAAGAAATGCTCGATTAATCCGTAAATCATATTCTTTTTTCAAATTTTTCATTGAAAGGGTATATATGGATATTTTTCTATGTATTATTAATAGTACAAGGATTAATACACAACTTTTTCTGGAATCAAAAAAAAAAAAAATGGATAAATCCATTTACAATAATGAAGTCAATCAAGAGCTAATTAATAAAACAAATAAAAAAACCATTCACTTTATTTCGATTATAAAAAACTCACTTTCTAATATTAGAAAGATCAATTCAAAATTTTGTTTTGACCTATCCTGCTTCTCGCAAGCATATGTTTTTTACAAATTATCACAAATAAAAGTTATTAACTTGTATAAGTTAAGGTGGGCCCTTCAATATCACGGAACATCTTTTTTTCTTAAGAATGAAATAAAGCATTTTTTTGACGAACAAAGAATCTTTCCTTACGAATTAAGACATAAAACCCTTTTTTATTTTGAAAAAAAGAAATGGAAAAACTGGTTCAAAAGTCATTACCAATATGATTTACCTCCGATTAGATGGCCTAGATTAGTACCAGAAAAATGGCGCAATAGAGCCACCCAAAACTGTCTAGTTCAAAATAAAGACTTTCATTTTAACAAATGGGATTCATACGAAAAATACAAATTTTTTCATTACAAAAGACATAATTTTTTTGAAACAAACTCATTACTGAATCAAAAAGAGAATTTTAAAAAAAACTGTAGATATGATCTTTTATTATATAAATCTATTTATATTAATTATAAAGACAAACTTTTTTATAATTTCAACATAGATAAATGCAAATTTTTGGATATGCTGGTGGGTATCCCCATCCAAAATTATCTAATTTCAAATTCTCTAGGAGAAGATGATATCAATAGGGATCAAATTCCAGATAGAAAATATTTGGATTGTAGAATTCTCGACTTTTGCCTTAGAAAAAAGGTCTATATTAAGTCCTGGGTTGATAGCAATATCAAGAATAATAAAAATATTAAGACTGGAGTTAATAATTATAAAATAATTGAAAAACTTAATAATAATAATAAGAAGAGTCTCTTTTTTTTCACAATTCATCAAGATCAAGAAATAAAAGCATTGATAAACTTTTTTGATTGGATGGGAATGAATGAAGAAATACGAAGTCGTTCTATATCGAACCTAGAACTTTTGTTCTTTCGAGAATTTACCTTCCTTTACAATACATATAAGATGAAACCGTGGATCATACCAATAAAATCACTTCTTTTTAATTTTAATGAAAATAAAAAGCTTAATAAAAAAAGAACTGAAAAGAAAAAAGGTTTTATATCATTGAATAAAAAAAAAATTCTTGGATTAGAGAATCAAAAGAAAGAAGAAAAACCAAGAAATCTTTGGTCAGTTCTCTTAAAACAAGAAAAAAAAATGGAAGAAGATTATGCGGAATCGGACATAAAAAAAAGTAGAAAGAAAACAAAATACAAAAGCAATACAAATACACAAGTAGAACTTTATTTTTTACTAAAAAAATTTTTGCGTTTTCAATTGAGATGGAATGATTCTTTAAATCAAAGAATTCTCAAGAATATCAAACTATATTGTCTCTTGCTTAGACTGAAAAATCCAAGAGAAGTTGCTCTATCTTATATTCAAAAGGGAGAAATGCGTCTAGAAATTCTGATAATTCAGAAGAATTTAAGTGTTACAGAATTAATGAAAAGGGGAATATTTATTATTGAACCAGTCCGTCTGGCTGTAAAAAATGATGGACAATTTTTTATATATCAAACTATAAGTATTTCATTGGTTCATAAGAATAAGAAAAAAAAAAAAAACCAAGAAAAAAGCTCTTTTAATAAAAAAAAATTTGATGAATACATCGCAAGACATCAAAGAATGACTGCAAATAAAGACAAAAATGATTATCATTTGCTTGTCCCTGAAAATATTTTATCCCCTAAACGTCGTAGAGAATTTCGAATTCTAATTTGTTTCAATTTAAAGAATAGAAATGCTATGCGTAGAAATCAAAGAGTTGAAAATAACATAAAAAATTGTGGTCAAATTTTGAATAAAAACAAAGATCTTGATAGAGATCAAAACAACCTAATAAAATTAAAAGTTTTTCTTTGGCCTAATTTTCGATTAGAAGATTTAGCTTGTATGAATCGCTATTGGTTTAATACTACCAATGGTAGTCGTTTCAGTATGTTAAGGATACATATGTATCCGCAATTTAAAATTCGTTGATAGTGCAATACCATGTACTGCTTTAGGTATATGAAAACAAATGCGTGCCTACATGAATTGTCTTCTATTCCATTCTAATACATGATATGCATTTAATAACATACATAGCAATTATATCGATAAATGAAGCAACAAAATTTAGATAAAAAATTTCATTTCATCTTTTACAGAAATATACCATCATACCTATCCGAATTAAATTGAAAATTCGGTTTATTTTTTTTTCATAAAATTCTAAAGTTGATAACTAAATTAAGATAATTATGAAAAAAAACTATTATTATTATTATTACTGATCAGTAAAATTTAAAAATTAATAAAAAAGAGGGGTTTCATTTTATGATAAAAAGTGCATTCATCTCATTTCAAGACAAAAAAGAAGAAAACAGGGGGTCTGTTGAATTTCAAGTATTCAGTTTCACCAATAAGATACGCGGACTTACTTCACATTTGGAATTGCACAAGAAAGACTATTTATCTCAGAGAGGTCTACGGAAAATTCTGGGAAAACGTCAACGCCTGTTGTCTTATTTGTCAAAGAAAAATAGAGTGCGTTATAAAGAATTAATTAATAAGTTGGATATTAGGGATCGGGAGTCAAAAAAAATCGTTAATTTGAAATTTTGAATTTAGTTAAGTTTTTAGATCTTGCATTTCGATGAACTTCTTTTCGTTTTCAGCAATTCTAAGAATGAATCAAGGAAAAACTTATGAATATACCAGCTACAGGAAAAGACCTTATGATAGTCAATATGGGGCCTCACCATCCATCAATGCATGGTGTTCTTCGTCTAATCCTTACTCTAGATGGTGAAGATGTTATTGACTGTGAACCAATACTAGGTTATTTACACAGAGGAATGGAAAAAATTGCGGAAAACCGAACAATTATACAATATCTGCCTTATGTAACACGGTGGGATTATTTAGCTACTATGTTCACAGAAGCAATAACCGTAAATGGACCAGAACAGTTGGGAAATATTCAAGTCCCTAAAAGAGCCAGCTATATCAGAGTAATTATGTTGGAATTGAGTCGTATAGCTTCGCATCTGTTATGGCTTGGCCCTTTTATGGCAGATATTGGTGCACAGACTCCTTTTTTCTATATTTTCAGAGAACGAGAATTAGTATATGATCTATTCGAAGCTGCCACCGGTATGAGAATGATGCATAATTTTTTTCGTATCGGAGGAATAGCGGCTGATCTACCTCATGGTTGGATAGATAAATGCTTGGACTTTTGCAATTATTTTTTAAAAGGGATTGTTGAATATCAAAAACTTATTACGCGAAATCCCATTTTTTTAGAACGAGTTGAAGGGGTAGGCATTATTGGTGGAGAAGAAGCAATAAATTGGGGTTTATCCGGACCAATGCTCCGCGCGTCTGGAATACAATGGGATCTTCGTAAGGTTGATCATTATGAGTGTTACGACGAATTTGATTGGGAAGTCCAGTGGCAAAAAGAAGGGGATTCATTAGCTCGTTATTTAGTACGAATTGGTGAAATGACCGAATCCATAAAAATTATTCAACAGGCTCTGGAAGAAATTCCGGGGGGTCCCTATGAAAATTTTGAAATCCGATGCTTTAATAGACAAAGAGATCCAGAATGGAATGATTTTGAATATAGATTCATTAGTAAAAAACCTTCTCCTGCTTTTGAATTGTCAAAACAAGAACTTTATGTGAGAGTCGAAGCCCCAAAGGGAGAGTTAGGAATTTTTCTGATAGGGGATCAAAGTGGTTTTCCTTGGAGATGGAAAATTCGCCCACCCGGTTTTCTGAATTTGCAAATTCTTCCTCAGCTAGTTAAAAGAATGAAATTGGCAGATATTATGACGATACTCGGTAGCATAGATATCATTATGGGAGAAGTTGATCGTTAAAATGATAATTGATATAACAGAAGTACAAGATATCAATTCTTTTTCCAGATTGGAATCCCTAAAAGAGGTCTATGGAATCATATGGATACTTGTCCCTATTTTGACTCCTGTATTGGCGATAACAACAGGCGTACTAGTTATTGTGTGGTTAGAAAGAGAAATATCCGCAGGGATACAACAACGTATTGGGCCTGAATACGCTGGTCCATTGGGAATTCTTCAAGCTCTAGCAGATGGGACAAAACTTCTTTTTAAAGAAAATATTCTTCCATCGAGAGGAAATACTCGTTTATTCAGTATTGGACCGTCTATAGCAGTTATATGCATTTTAGTAAGTTATTCAGTAATTCCTTTTAGCAATCACCTTGTTTTAGCTGATCTTAATATCGGTATTTTTTTATGGATTGCCATTTCAAGTCTTGTTCCTATTGGACTTCTTATGTCAGGATATGTATCAAACAATAAATATTCTTTTTTAGGTGGTTTGCGAGCTGCTGCTCAATCAATTAGTTATGAAATCCCATTAACTCTATGTCTTTTATCAATATCTCTACGTGTGGTTCGGTGAAACATAAACTTTTCCTTTCCCTATTCTTTTCGTTCTATAAAAAGAAGTTGAATAATTCTCTTCATTATTCATCTTTGGGGTTCATAAAGTAAATTATATAGTTATGTATGAGTGAAAGAAAACGGCTTATAGATTAGCAGTAAAAATAAAAATGGAGTCTCATTTCCTATGTACAAGAGTTAAGCGGAAGAGGCACTTTACCCCAAGATTGGTTGATTCATCATCCTGGCTTGAAGCGGGTTCAAAAGATTAACCATTGAAGTTTTCACTATCGTTTGTATGGATTAACATACATATATTAGGGGGGTTGAGCAAAACTTAGTGGATGATTAGGAACACCAAACTACACAAAGGATTAGTAATGGAGATTACAGAAATTCTTTCTATTTTAATTTTAAAGAATATTTCTGCATAAACATAATATAAAAGAATACTCATTGGGGCTTTAAGTTGGTAGAAATTATTAAGCAGTACTCCCCATGATTCCGATCCAGAGTATGCTCCTATCCACCGATTAAAGCAATAACTATCAGGAACGAAAAAATCCTTTATTATTAATTATTAAATTTTTTTCCCACCTACTTTTTCTGAGAAAGAAGAATAGGAACGAAAAAAAAGAGATCTTTAAATTGAATTCTTTCTTTCATATATTTCGAGAAATTGAATTTGTGTCATAAGTCATGAACTAATGGAATGTCTAATTCTTTTTCGTAATCGAAAATGATGGGCTGAAATACCTATATGATTGATATGAGTATTTTATTAAAGGATTCAGTTATTACTCAACAAAAAAATAGAAATTCTTAAGGGATGAGATGAATTCAGAAGTACTTTTTTATTTATTATTCTAATTATAGCGTATAGCAGACAGAATTCCATTGGTCTAATTCGGGGCCTTCCGATAGATATAGATTTTTATTTCATATATTCTACAACCATATCAAGATAAATAATACGGATCCGGTCCTTAGATTTATTTGTGGCCTTTGAGGAGCCGTATGAAGTGAAAACCTCATGTACGGTTTTGTAATAGCGCTGGGAACAGTGATGTTATCACCGACTATGATTATCTAATAGTTCAAGTACAGTTGATATAGTTGAAGCACAGTTAAAATATGGATTTTTGGGGTGGAATTTGTGGCGTCAACCTATAGGCTTTATCATTTTTATAATTTCATCCCTAGCCGAATGCGAGAGGTTACCTTTTGATTTACCAGAAGCAGAAGAAGAATTAGTAGCAGGTTATCAAACCGAATATTCAGGTATAAAATTTGGTTTATTTTATGTTGCTTCCTATCTAAATCTATTAGTTTCTTCGTTATTTGTAACAGTTCTATACTTGGGCGGTTGGAATATTTCGATTCCGTACATAGCGGATGAAATCTTTGGAACAACCATTGGTATCTTTATTACATTAGCCAAAACTTATTTGTTCTTGTTCATTTCTATCGCAACAAGATGGACTTTACCTAGGCTAAGAATGGACCAACTATTAAATCTTGGATGGAAATTTCTTTTACCTATTTCTCTCGGCAATCTATTATTAACAACCTCTTCCCAACTCCTTTCACTGTAAAGAAAAAATGAATACGACATTGGTTCAAACAAGAGAAAGAAACAAAGAAAAAATTATTCATAGATATTTACGATATGTTCCCTACGGTAACTGGGTTCATGAATTATGGTCAACAAGCAGTACGAGCAGCAAGGTACATTGGTCAAAGTTTCATGATTACTTTATCCCACGCAAATCGTTTACCTGTAACTATTCAATATCCTTATGAAAAATTAATAATATCGGAGCGTTTCCGTGGTCGAATCCATTTTGAATTTGATAAATGCATTGCTTGTGAAGTGTGTGTTCGAGTATGTCCTATAGATCTGCCTGTTGTTGATTGGAAATTTGAAACTGATATTCGAAAGAAACGATTGCTTAATTACAGTATTGATTTCGGAATCTGTATATTTTGCGGTAACTGCGTTGAGTATTGTCCAACAAATTGTTTATCAATGACTGAAGAATATGAACTTTCTACTTACGACCGTCACGAATTGAATTATAATCAAACTCCTTTGGGTCGTTTACCAATGTCAGTAATTGACGATTATACAATTCGAACAATTTTAAATTCGCCTCAAAGAAAAAATGGATAAACATTAAGGAATACTTGAAAAGTACTAAGGTTCATTTTTGGTTTAGATGTCTTTCTCTTCGCTTGGTCAATAACTCAAAATTCCGACTAAAAAATGGTTGATGAGACTTTCTACTTAATTTTTATTGAAAAGCTATTTCTTTATTCGAAATAGAACGAAATTGTCCAATAACTGTACCTACACCAATTCACACTGATTAGATTCGAATTTACGAACGTCTCAAAAAAGATATTCCTGGTCAAGTCAATAAGGTCATGAAAAGCATTTCGATTAATTTATCTCTTATTTTACATATAATGGATTTACCTGGAACAATACATGATTTTCTTTTGGTTTTTCTGGGATCGGGTCTTATATTAGGAGGTCTGGGAGTCGTATTACTTACCAATCCCATTTTTTCTGCCTTTTCTTTGGGATTCATTTTTGTTTGTATATCCTTATTCTATCTTCTATCAAATTCCCATTTTGTAGCTGCTGCACAGCTCCTTATTTACGTGGGAGCCATAAATGTGTTAATCCTATTTGCTGTGATGTTTATGAATGGTTCAGAATATTACAACGACTTAAAGCTGTGGACCATTGGTGATGGGATTACTTCGTTGGTTTGTACAAGTATTCTTCTTTCCTTAATTACTACTATTATGGATACGTCATGGTACGGAGTTATTTGGACTACAAGATTAAACCAGATTCTAGAACAAGATTTGATAAGTAATAGCCAACAAATTGGAATTCATTTATCAACAGATTTTTTTCTTCCATTTGAACTCATTTCGATAATTCTTTTAGTTGCTTTGATAGGTGCAATTGCTGTGGCTCGTCAGTAATAAATATTTCTAATTAGAAATTAGAAAGAGCAATCCAAACAAAATATACATTTTTTTTGTGTTCTAACATGCATTTCCCTTCCATTCTATTCTATTTGAATACTATTCATGTCTAAAAGATAAATTCTTTTATTCGATCTATTCTATTACCAATAGATTCTTTTGGTCCGTATTTGTTATATTCTAGTCAATCGAATCCGTTGAATTATTGTTCCTATTGAAATGAATTAAAATTGATAAGGAGTTGGTCAATGATGCTTGAACATGTACTTGTTTTGAGTGCCTATTTATTTTCTATCGGTATTTTTGGATTGATTACGAGTCGAAATATGGTTAGAGCCCTTATGTGTCTTGAACTTATACTGAATGCGGTTAATATGAATTTCGTAACATTTTCCGATTTTTTTGATAATCGCCAATTAAAAGGGGATATTTTCTCCATTTTTGTTATAGCAATTGCCGCCGCTGAAGCAGCTATTGGATCAGCTATTGTTTCATCGATTTATCGTAACATAAAATCCACTCGTATCAATCAATCTACTTTTTTGAATAAGTAGTATTAATCATAAAAATGATAATATTCCTCAATTCTAATTTGAATTAGCATGTATAATACGTTGTAACCATCATATTTGATAAAATGAAAGAAATAAAAGTATCTTGGCCCTCTTTTATGAATTGATCCACAACTCAATTGATTAAAAAAATTCTGGTTAAAGTAAATCATTGATTCATCTAGTGTTGAAATATATGATTCATTTCCAAGTTTACTAGATTGAAAATTTATGACATTCAAAAATGGATAGATCTTATGTCGCATTCAGTAAAAATTTATGATACATGTATAGGGTGTACCCAATGTGTCCGAGCTTGCCCCACGGATGTATTAGAAATGATACCTTGGGACGGATGTAAAGCTAAGCAAATTGCTTCCGCTCCAAGAACAGAGGACTGTGTTGGTTGTAAGAGATGCGAATCCGCGTGTCCAACAGATTTCTTGAGCGTTCGGGTTTATTTATGGCATGAAACAACTCGGAGCATGGGTCTCGCTTATTAATACGTTGCAGAAAACCGCACTTGAATAATTTTGAATAAATTTCATTACTTTTTTTTACTGACAAAAATCCGTACTCGAAAAAAAAAAGAATATTTTTTTCGAGTACGGATTTTTTTGTCCAAGTGTATCTTGTCTTTACCACGAATCATTTTCCTTGGTTAACAATAATTGTAGTTTTGCCAATTTCCGCGGGTTCTTTCATTTTTTTTCTCCCTCATAGAGGAAATAAGGTCATTCGGTGGTATACTTTATGTATATGCATCTTAGAACTACTTCTAACGACCTATGCATTATGTTATCATTTCCAATTGGACGATCCATTAATTCAGCTGGCAGAAGATTATAAATGGATCCATTTTTTTTATTTTTACTGGAGAGTGGGAATAGATGGACTTTCTTTAGGACCCGTTTTACTGACCGGATTTATCACTACTTTAGCTACCTTAGCGGCTTGGCCAGTTACGCGAGATTCACGATTATTCCATTTTCTGATGTTAGCAATGTACAGCGGTCAAATAGGATCATTTTCTTCTCGAGATCTTTTCCTTTTTTTTATCATGTGGGAGTTAGAATTAATTCCCGTTTATCTACTTCTATCCATGTGGGGGGGGAAGAAACGTCTGTATTCAGCTACAAAATTTATTTTGTACACTGCAGGAAGTTCCGTTTTTCTATTAATAGGAGTTTTGGGTCTCGGTTTATATGCTTCCAATGAACCAACATTCCATTTTGAAACATTAACTAATCAATCGTATCCTATCGCACTAGAAATAATATTCTATATTGGATTTTTTATTGCTTTTGCCGTCAAATCACCGATTATACCCTTACATACATGGTTGCCAGACACCCATGGAGAAGCACATTACAGTACTTGTATGCTTCTCGCCGGAATCTTATTAAAAATGGGAGCGTATGGATTGGTTCGAATCAATATGGAATTATTACCCCATGCTCATTCTATATTTTCTCCCTGGTTGATGGTAGTAGGTACAATGCAAATAATTTATGCAGCTTCAACATCCCCGGGTCAACGTAATTTAAAAAAAAGAATAGCCTATTCTTCTGTATCTCATATGGGTTTCATTATTATAGGAATTGGGTCTATAACTGATCCGGGGCTCAATGGAGCCATTTTACAAATAGTCTCTCATGGATTTATTGGCGCTGCACTTTTTTTCTTGGCAGGAACCAGTTATGATAGAATACGTCTTGTTTATCTCGACGAAATGGGCGGAATGGCTATCTTAATTCCAAAAATATTCACAATGTTCAGTATCTTTTCGATGGCTTCGCTTGCATTACCGGGCATGAGTGGTTTTGTTGCAGAATTGGTAGTATTGTTTGGAATAATTACCAGCCAAAAAATTTTCTTAATCCCAAAAATAATAATTACTTTTGTAATGGCAATTGGAATAATATTAACTCCTATTTATCCATTATCCATGTTACGCCAAATGTTCTATGGATACAAGCTAATTAATGCCCAAAACTTTTCTTTTTTTGATTCTGGACCGCGAGAGTTATTTGTTTCGATCTCTATTCTTCTACCCATAATAGGGATTGGTATTTATCCGGATTTTGTTCTCTCACTATCAAGTGACAAGGTCGAAGCTATTCTATCTAATTATTTTTATAGATAGTTTTCATGGATCAAAAAATGAAATGAAATTGTAACCAGACACGTTTGGCGTTTGTGAGAACCTTTTGAATCAAGTAGTGTAGTGATTCAAAAGGTTCTTTACGGCTTACACTCAATTTGATTACTTATAATATATATATATCTATACGGTATTCCATCTTTATATTTGTCAGTCCCTTTCTTCACTTCAATTAAATGTAAATGAACCATAACTATGTAAACCTATTCCTAATAGATTGACCCCAAAATAGCATATCCAAATTATAAGAAAGCCCATAGAAGCCACAATTGCAGAATTTATGCCTCCTAACTTTATATTTGTTTGAATATGTAAATAAATCGCGAATATGATCCAAGTAATAAATGCCCAAGTTTCCTTTGGGTCCCAATTCCAATATGACCCCCACGCCTCATTAGCCCATACTGCTCCTGAAAGAACGCCTATGGTTAAAAAGAGAAACCCAAGACTAATAATACGATAACTCCAATGATCCAACTGTTGAATCAATTGATATCTGTAATAATTTCTAGAAGAAAGAAAATAAGTGTTTAGTAAAATATTGTTTCTTTCATTCATGTATTGAATTTCACCAAAAGAAAATGACTCATTTAATAAATTATTGCTTTTACAAAAAATTCTTATGACTTTTCGAAATGTAATGACTAGAAGAGCTACTGATAATAATGATCCACATAAGAGAGCGGCATAGCCTAATACCATCATACTTACGTGCATCATTAACCACTGGGATTGGAGAGCAGGTATCAATATTACGGATTGAGGTATTTTGTTTAAAAGACCCGAAGTAGCAAAACCTTGGGTAAAAATCGCACTTGGCGCGGTTATTGCGTTTAAAAGATTTTTATGCTTTTTATTAAAATAGGAAACCATATGAATAATAGAGAAACTCCATGAAAGAAAGATTAATGATTCATATAAATTACTTAATGGGAAATATCCTGAATAAATCCAACGAGTCGCTAATAATCCTGTTATACAGAAAAAGGTAACTATCATGCCCTTGCCTGATGAATCATACAGTCCTACAATTTTATCGACCAATAAAGTAAAAAAAAAAATTGTAATTACAATTGAAGCGACCGAAAAAGATATATGAGTTAATATATGCTCTAAGGTTGAAAAAATCATAATTTTTTTTTTATTTTTTAGTGGGGTCCTCCGATTATATGGAATGGAAATCGGGAATTGAATTCATTATAGAACTTATTGTATATATTTTAGAAGATGCTATGCCGCTACTCGGACTCGAACCGAGATGCTCTAGCACTGCTTCCTAAGAGCAGCGTGTCTACCAATTTCACCATAGCGGCTTGTTCAAAAACATAATAACCTTTTTTTTATTCAATCGTCGAGATTGAAATAATAAATTCAATGCAATTTAGTAAAGATTTGATGAATAAAAACGCGTTTAAATAGGGATTTCGGGGTTGGAATCCAACATTAAGCCTTCATATAAATAATAAAATTATCTTTTTTTAGTTATTTAAGAGTTTTAAAATTCAATTACTAATGGAAGTTTTGCTAGTTTATGCTTTTTCTTAAACTAGAACTCTTCTAACTAAATAGTTGTGACTTCAATCCAGGAATAGAACTAAAAAAAATTTTCTTTAAAGAGTTTATGTAATTTGCATAGCTTTTTCTTAATTCTTTTTTATAAATTTTATACTAATTATAGGGGTTTTGTTTGTTAATTTGTGTTATAATTTATAAAACTAATTAGGTATTGGGTTGTACATATTAGCTAAACTAAAGTTTTTATTTCTATCGTAATTCATACTTTCTAAATTGAAATAAGAATTATAATGATATATATCTTTTTTTCTATACAAACATAGGTTTTTTTTATCACTTAAAAATAATACATTATTAATATATTAGAATATCCAAAAAATTAGAAAAGGGTGCTTTTCTCAATTAGATTGCAAGCAAGGGTTGTATAATGATTCGTAAAAATTACGAGTTAGAAAGTTATAAGAGTTACAAGATTTTAACTGAATCAATAAATTTCAACAACCTATTTATTTTTACTAAAGCTCTTCTATTTCTTTTCTTCTATTAAGTCTATTAAGTATAAATCTTGATTATTTTTGATTTTAACAAGTGGGCGATGGGGAAAAAAAGAATCCCCATCTCAGAAATAAAAAAAAAACATATTTTAAAATAAAAATGAATCTTTTATTTTAGAATTTAGTCGACAAAATTGATCAGTTCAAAACATTAGGGAATGGAAATAATTCCTTTTATATTTATTTGTTTTGTTGTACAAAAAAACTTTTTGAATTCCCTGTAGAAAGGGATTTTGATAATGAAAAAGCTTTCAACGCTACCCAATATCCCTTGTTTTTCCAAATATTTTTACGAATATGCTTTTTTGATATAGAAGTACGTTTTTTTGGAACTGCCATTCAAAAACGAAAAAGGTTTTTCAGTGCTTTGGATGTGAAAGACATCTATTGTTCAAAAATGAATCGTTTTTTTTCTATTCCTTATCTGTTGATTTATTTACTTATTATATTGATTCCTTTTTTTTTTCTTTATAGTATATATACTATTAAACTATTAAAAAAAATCTATTAAAAAAAAATCGAATAGATATGTAAAACTAAGATAAAATCTTACTGGAACAAACAAATAGAAATATACAAGAAAAGCAATATGATATAGGATTTTTTTGCTTTCTTTTCCATTAGAATATACGGAAAAAGAGAAAAAAATTATTGGTACTTTTTATATCCCCATTCAAATCTATAGACGAGACTATGCCATATAATATAAGTTGATTTGCTTGAAAGCGAAAAAAATGTTATATCCACCCCTATCTATGTTTGTTGTGCTAAGGTTAAGAACTCAACCCTTACCTATTACCTAATTAAAATAAAAACTTTCATTTTTTCTATTAATAGGTCAAACTTGAAGAAAGACTAGATCTAAAGTCCAGTAATTTAGTTAATCGATATATTCTTTTGTAAACAAAATTGTTGAATTTATTCATATGTAAAGAAAAATTTCAGATATCATAGTCTTCTTATAAACATAAGTGCCATTTATTGTAATGGAAGACAATCAATCAGTTCCACAATGAACTAGTTAATGATTCCGAATAAACAAAGTAAAATAACTCGTCTTTTTTGGTAAAGTTTTGGTCCATCCTATGATGATTCATATCAAGTACTTTTTTGTAGTGTAAATCTATATTTCATTTTTGATGTATGTATAGAAATTTTTGTAATACTTAATAATAATTGCATTTTTATGTATATTCATAAGAATATTATTTAATAAATAAAAGAAATTTTTTTTCAATCGTAACTTAGTCATATCATTTAACCACTTATTATTTTTAGATTTTTAAAAAGTATTTGAGAAAGATTCACACCAATTCTGACGAATTTTGAATAGAAAAAAAATTCCATTTAAGTTTCAAATCTATTTAATTTTTTATTGGCCCCTTTGAAAAGAGATAAGAACCGGTGAATCATAAAAATTGAATAAAAAAAAAAAGGTTTTTTTATGCAACATACATATCAGTATTCATGGATCATACCTTTGATTCCACTTCCAGTTCCTATTTTACTAGGAGTGGGACTTCTACTTTTTCCGACGGCAACAAAAAATCTTCGCCGTCTGTCGGCTTTTCTTAGTATTTTTTTGTTAAGTATAGTTATGGTCTTTTCCGTTGATCTATCTATTCAACAAATAACGAAAAGTTCTGCCTATCAATATGTATGGTCTTGGACTATAAATAATGAAGTTTCTTTCGAGTTCGGGCACTTTGTTGATCCACTTACTTCTATTATGTCAATATTAATCACTACTGTTGGAATTTTTGTTCTTATTTATAGTGACAATTATATGTCTCATGATCAAGGATATTTGAGATTCTTTGCTTATATGAGTTTTTTCAATACTTCAATGTTGGGATTAGTTATTAGTTCTAATTTGATACAAGTTTATATTTTTTGGGAATTAGTTGGAATGTCTTCTTATTTATTAATAGGTTTTTGGTTCACACGACCTATTGCAGCAAATGCTTGTCAAAAAGCCTTTTTAACTAATCGTGTAGGGGATTTTGGTTTATTATTAGGAATCTTAGGTCTTTATTGGATAACGGGTAGTTTCGAATTTCAGGATTTGTTCAAAATAGTTAATAACTATATTTATAATAATAAGGTTCATTTTTTATTCGTGACTTTGT